CCTCCCACCTTCCCCTTTCGCTTCGTATACTCCACTTCTTCTTAGTTAAGTAGAGAACGCTACCGGCCCTGCCATCTTGCTTTACAGACCGACCGCTGGAACTTTTTTTCTTATGTTATATTGCCGGGTCGGCTACCGCATCTCTCTTCTCACGGAATCTTCTTATACGTTGATACACGAGTTGGACAAAGAGAGGTAGGCAAAGGGAGAAGCGGCCACGCCCTGGGTAGTCAACCATATCAGGTTCTAATTTCCCGTACTTATCTTCCTTTCCTTCCTTGTCTTGTATCGTATGAAGCACTAGACTCAGTCCACGGGAACTAGCTTTACGGGTTGCTTTCGATTTGGCATTCTCCTCCCCTTCCTGCTTTATTGGCATTAGAGATCTTGTGAAAAAGTCCGATTGACTAATGGAAGGAAGCGAAGCTGTTTAAGTAAGAGTTAGCGCCTATGGAAAAGAGATTTGAATCGCTTTGTGGCGGGGTAAGCTGTGATCTTATTCCTAACTTGGGATATGAAGTAAAAGAACATCACTCATTGGCAAAGCATGAATTAGCCTTCGAGTTGTGGCTTCTTGTTCATCTTTCACTATCTGACCTTTCATTTCAGGTTCTCTTCTCTTAGTCTTCCATGACCCATTCCTCTAGAAATGTTTTAATAACCTAATAAGAGATCGATTACGCGCATCATCGCATAATGATTTTATTGGAAGGAATTAGCTAACTAGCCTAGCTGACAAGGCATGGCATGAATGGCGGGATGCTAACTCGATTCGCCCTTGCCTCTACGGGATTACTACCTTATATAAAAAAATATAAAGCACCAAAGGTAAGCAGTTCCCAGTCGAAAGATCAAATTCTTCTTAGCAGTTAAACAAGCGAATGGAATTTTTTTTTATAGATCAGTTCAGTCTGTAAACTTTCGAAAGCAAGCTCACCCACTCTCCCCCAGTGGTTAAACTCTAGGATCTGATTTGAATTCCATATTAAAGAAAAGTAGACATCTGCGGCCTAAAACTACACGAGTGGATAGATTTACGGCTACTACTTCCCGATCTTTGTGAACGTTCACTTAAATAAATGATCATTCAAAGCAGACTAAAGGCATAGGGCAAAGGAGCGAAAGCCATTGCGCTAACGAAGTTTTCTTGCTAGGGCTAGCGCGAGGGAAAGCGCATATCGCACGCTTACCCTTAGCTTAGGAAATCTTCCTCGTTCTCCTGTTGGTGGAGTGATTATTAAAAATAGTTTTCACTCACGTTGACTAAAGGGAAAGAAAAGGTTTTCACCGGAAAGAAAGAGCCCTAGCGGAAGTCGGGAGAAGAAAACTAGTACTTTTCGGCGAGCGAGGAAGATCACATTTAGATGAAGAAAAAACCTACGTATCCTTTCACCTGTTCCTGAATCACCTATTCATTGAGCTCAGTTCTTTGAAGCTTAATCACCTTTTCTCGTTTAAGAAAGAATCTCATTTCCGTGACCAATCTCAGTAGTTTTCAACTGAATCGGGAGATAAGCCTGTCTTTCTTCGCTCGGAATAGACTTCACGATTAGCCAACTAAAGAAAGAATCATTTAACGAATAACGTATGAGTTCTGAAACGAACGGTTAAGGGACTTTACTCAACAAGAGTAAAGGGGCGGACTAGTTCTTTTTTCTGTAAAAGATGTAATCCGTCTCGACCGAACAAGCAAGGCCCTTAGACGAGTGAAAGTAGGCTTTATAGGTGGGCGCTAACGCGTCAAATAGCTAATGCTTTGGAGTTTGATTGCTGAGAGGAGAAGAGAAAGCTTTTTTTCTTTTTTTTCTTCATAGGTGACGGAGTTTCAAGCAGCTTTACCGGACGAGGGGTAGGCGCTTTCTAAGCAACTCCCCCACCCCAATTGATCAAGGGACAAGAACGATCGATCAAAACAGAACCCAACAAACTGCCCCGGGAATCGTTGAAAAAGAGAAAAAGTACAAGATCCGAGGTTGAAGGATCCAAGTCCCAAGGCACGGGAGGAGTGACTTTCCGAAGAACCGATGGCATTGAAGATGACGTAGCTTAACGTCAATGGAAGAATTAGCTCAAGCCACTGTACCGGTATAGGGGCCTTTAGGCCTATCGAACATAGGAGCGGGGGAGGGGCCGTATGGACACTCTACGAAGGAAGTAGCATGGGTCAAGTCCTCCGCACGCCCTTGTGCCAGCGTAGAGCAGAACAGTTGAATTTGAAAGATTAGCAGTTGTTAGGCAAGCAGTGGCTATAGGGATCGTTCCAAACCTTGATATAGGAGATTTCCCGATCTTTCTATCTTTCTTTTTCACAGTTCAATCACAATGATTGACTGGGTGGAAAGGTCTCTTCTCTTGCTCAAAGCTAGTATGAATAGCACTCTTCCTTCCCGATTGCTTCTTCTGCCGTCAACTCAGGTAGCTCAAGCAGAATCCACCTTTGGGCTAGCACGGTCCTTCGCGATTAGCCCCAGACAGAGTCTTGAAACTAAGTTCTTCAACCCGTCACTTTTTTCCTTGGTCTTTGTTTTCCCACTACCTCCAGCTAACTGCTTGAAAGAAAGCTCTTTTTTTTTCTCCTTTCTCTGGCTCGATCCTGAAAGTTGAGTGGCGTGAAAGCTACCTTTGATTCTTTCTTGCTTGCAGAGGTGAGGGTGAGATCCGGGGATCTATCATAAAGCTATACATTTTGTTCTACGTCATTGATCTGACATGTGACAGAGGGGAACCAGGGTTCATGTTCTCGCAAATAAAGTCCTAGTCTTTCTCTCTTCTTTTCCTTCCCTTCTTCAATACAGGAGATGCGGTTATCAATCAAACATTACAGTCTCATGCCGTGATGGGCAAGTCCATGTCTAATAGAGATAGATCGTCAAATATGGTATCTAAGATCAAGAGACATGAATAGAAGTTCAAGGTGGATCATTTTCTTCTATCTAGGCTTTAGACCGCCTTTTTTCTATTTATTATGTAGTAGTCTTACCACTCAGCTCTTACACCTTGCTTTCCTGATTCCGATTAGATAGTGGATGAGAGCTTCTGTGATCCCCGATTCCATTACCGTCTTCTCTAGTGGGACTTCGTCTCACTCAGAAAGAAGGGGATAGATCGAATCTAAGGGAATACCTCCACTTGCTCTTTTGGTTGCTTCTTTAATCAGAAAGTCAGACATCAAGATCAAGCTTTGATTTCCCGTTGCTTTCTTTGATGATTTAAGGGCAATTCAAGTATCTGTATACTCTATCGCATGCGTACTGGGGCATTCACCTCTCCCTACCCCAAAACCTGAAGTGGTCGAGTGGAATTGAATTCCGCCCCCGGCTAGCCTAGATAGTGGTCCCTTTGATCGCTAACCCAACTCTTTGAATCTCTGACTAAGCCTGTTCCTCGAGAACCTGCTGCACATCCTATCGAGGGATGGAGATGGCCATTATAGCCCTTCTTGTAAAGTTATCCTTGCTTAGCAAAGAAGCTTTTCTTTATTCCAACTACATCTTTTGTTTCGATTTTGTGATCCAGAAAAGAAATACAATAAATATAGTCCAGTCTTCATAATATAATGCTCTAAGGCACATTCTGCTGGACATGGGTAGAAAGGCAAGTTTTCTGAAATTTGTTGGCTTCCTCCAATACCGCAGCTGAGAGTTCTGCTCTGATGGAGGTGCATATTCTCCACTCGGGAAATGGGCAAGCAAATCAACTAAGGCTTTACTTTTCATTGCGTTGGGAGTTACACATTTCATGTCATGTCATAGCCTGCTAGAGTGAGGAACCGCCGACCTTCTCCACCTGCTCTGTAGATGTAAAATAGTCTAGTGGTTAGGACACCTCTCTTTCAAGGAGGCAGCGGCTGATGTTGCGATTCTGTTTCGACTTCGAGTAAAGTAGCTAAGGTTTTGAAGACATGGCATAGCCAAAAGCACCAAAGAGCAGGTAACATTTAGTTCACATTGAAATCCTCCTTAATTCTAACTACGAGTAGGAGCTGTGAACCTGGAAGACTCTTATAGGGATTAGGGATTCGTTTATCAACTCATTTCGTACCTGAGTTTCAACTAAGCGACTACGTTCCTCTCTACTTTACTAAGCTTTCAGTGCAGGAAGTCCTACTAATTGGCAGAGCTAATGCTTGTTGGGTATTTTGGTTTGAAGAACGCCTAGAGATTCAGGCAATTGCAGATGATATAACTAGTCATGTTCCTCCTCATGTTAACATTTTTTTCTTGTCTAGGAGGTCTTTCAGTTTATTCAATCCGTGGGAAAGATGCAGCCGCTCGTACGGCTGAGATAGAAGGCTAGCTCGCAAAATTCTTTATCTAAGTCAGTTGTTTAGTCTCATGAGGTCAGCTCGTAGCGCCCCTGCGTTAGCAGTCTGGTGAATCCGCGAAAGACAAGATAGGTCAGCCGATTGTCCCTGCTTGGAGTTTAGAAGGCACGCGGAATATCCATACCCTTCTTTTAGTAGTGAATGAGATGCTTGTCAGCTTTCTTATGCTACTACTATACATCCTATGACTCTTCCCTATCGGTCGAACTTTTCCATCCTTTCGGTAAGCTCAGTCCTCGAGGGCTGCATTCATGGCAATCACCCCCGAGGGCATGGTATGGCTTGGTCTTGTTTAATAGATGTCGAGTGCCACTTTTCCCCGTCCGAGAATCTCCATCTGCTCTAAGTGGGCGAGCTAGAATCCTTATGTCAGGTTGGTTGTTCAAAAGACTTTCTTACTGCATATTCTTCGAAAGCCCAGACCCATTCTTCTGGATCTGCATTAGTCCTATTCCGGGTGCAAAGCCTCTTCAATAAAGACCTCTTTCTCCCCCATTTCTCATTTTGTTGATTGAAAATAAGCGCTATCCATTGAGTAAAGTAAAGGGAGGGTTTGCTACAGTGATTCGGGTGGTTGGTGGCCCCTTCGAGAGTTGCGGGTCCTTGTCGCTGCATGAGTGGTAGCTCACGCTCAAAAGTCCTCCGACACGAGTCCTAGTCGTTGCGCTGCGGTCCGTTTCCCGGCTTCGCTTGCGCGATTTGCACTTCTGAGAGGCCGCCGGCCTCCTCTTCAGACGTGTCCTCGACAACCTGGCGGTTCTTCGGTCTCCGCTTTTGGGGAGTGCTTGGTCGCTGGGCTTTCCTTTTCCTCAACCAATTCGGTTGTGTCAGCCGGTCTAACATTTTTTTATGGGCTGGCTTGACTGGACAACGATGGATTGAAGGTAAGATAGATTTGAGTTCAAGTGGCACAGGACCTTCGATCTACCATAGGGTAGAATACTACCGAATTCATTCTATTGAAGCGTAACATTTCATTTCCTGTTGCATTTTGGAAGTTCCAGAATGTTGTCTGTGGATTTCTAGCCCCCTATATTATATGCCAAAAGATTGATTCAAGTTCCGTGCTGCTCACCACTCCTCGAGGCCAAGGACGGGGTCGAACCGTCATTCCAGGATTTGCAGTCCGATACATTTCCATTATGTTACCTAGCCAAACCCGCCACCTCATGTGCCAAAGTAAAACGGTTGTTCTTCCTTCCCCGCTCCCTCTTTTTCGACATATGCGGCGGCGGGTTACCAGAGAAGAGGGGACAACTTCTTTCTCCTTTGCATTGCTCAATCTTCCTTTTCTGATTGAAAATAGCAAGCCACTCCACTACTGGTACAGAGGCCAGATAGAAGGTTGCTTATATGTTCAGGCTCGAAAATATATCTTTTACCTCTCCTCCCTGTCTCCATTCTGATTGATTCGCTTCTTCCTTCGCGCAAGCCTTTGGTTCGCCCCTTGTTGTGTTGCATTTTCTGCTCCTCCGCTTCAGTCTGCCTTCTTCGGATAGCCGGGGTCCGACGTTGATTTCCGATTTCAATGGCATTTGGGCGGCCCATCTGGTTAGTTCAGCTATCACTGCTGGAAGCCCCTGCGGTTGTTCGGCTGCGTACTCCCCGTCCGCCTATCTCACACTCCCAAAGTTTATTTCATATTTCATTTTCCTTCTTCCTTTCAAGCGCCCTTAGACTCGTTACGTTGTTCGACACTGAACTCGTTGGCTCCGCGCTCTATTCGGTCGGAACCCGGTTCGTCGAGAACCTTCTCTCATAGATTCCCTTCACCAAGTCATCGCCAGCAATCCGCTCTTATCCCTTGGTGTCATAGCTTCATTCATTCGTTGAACCTTGGGGATAACCATTAGCATTGAGGTCAATCACCACACCACCTCTATCATACATACGACATTACACGACGCGAGAGTGCATGGCCAACACACACCTAAAGCGCCTACGTTCCGCTTGCAGCCAATACAACCACAACCTAACTTGCACGAGATTCAACAACCGAAGCTACTGGTAGTCCCGAGGGGACGGAATCCTCCAATAATAGTTAGCAGTACTGAACAAGCGAGTCATCGGTCCGGGGAAAGAAAAGGACTTCTACCATGAAAGGACTCTTTGCCTTGGGGAAAGAACTTCCTTGGCTTACTAATGACCACTTCGAGAAGAACCTATTTGAAGTCTAATGCCACATCTGACTCAACAGCTCCTTCTTCCTCTGAGAACTCTACTTTGATTCCTGCCTCCACTACTGGTGTGTCTTCTGCCGTTCCCAGTGCTTCCCTAGTGGCATCTTCACTCATGACAGACTCAAGCATCGAGTCTTCATCGCTGTCACAGGCTACGGCTTTGCAGTCCTACACCACTGCATCTGGTTCGTTGTCCTTTGTGAACCCGAAACCATTGTTGCCCTCTTATCGGGTTCATGGACCGACTGCAGGACCCTCGGCATCTATTCCACAGCCCTCCTTCCCCACAGGTATATACCACGGTTCCCTCTGCTGCCTTCTCACCATGTCTTCCAATGCATCTCCTCAATCTTTCCCTTCCACCTACCAGAGGGCTATGACGGCCATCTTCCATGAGATGATGTATAGACTATGTGGATGACATAGTAGTCAAATCCAAGACAAGGGTCAATCACATAGAAGTCCCCCCGATTAGTAGAGGCTTAAAAAATCAAAGAACACGGAGCGGTAAAATAAAACTGAGGTGGTGGAGCAAAAGATACCTGCATACCTTGAGTTGATTGGGGAAGAGCTGGTTGTTGCAACATTGGTACGTAGGATTCCGAGAAGAAAGAGGCGAGCGCATCGAAGTTAGAGAAAGGGCTCTCACAGACCCCTACAATAAAAAGATATGGGATATGCCAGTCTATTGTCCTTCCAAGCTAAAATAACGAGTTATTATTGCAGCAGGATTGTAGCGGTTGGCTTTCATGCAGGTAGCCGTAGCTTGAAGACGAGGGGCGGTGTGGTGTAAGGGTTATGGCGAGTCAAGCAATGATCGGAGAGGGAAGCTTATAGGCTAGCTAGGTTTTCTTTTTCACTGGCTTATGGTCTAAGGGTACCCTTTCCGCCTAACCCCATTGTTTAGAAAGTAAAAAAAGAATTCTTAAATTGTTTAGACTAAAGTTCTTCGACTTCACTTTGTCTTCGTTTAGTCCAGTTCAAAGTTTAGTGCAG